AGTAATTTGTGCCTGAAAAAGGGTTATCGTGATAGGATAAATTATGTAATTTTAATTACCTTTACTACATTTTATAGGATTAAACTAATTCTAGAAATACCAAAAATTTCTGTGCACCATACACTAAAATGTATGATAGTAGAAAAGTAAGCTAAATTAAGCTAGTGGGTTCATACCCCAATAATAGAGATTTCTCTCTTCTCTAATATCAAATAATTCAACTAAAATTCTACTTTTAATAACCTTAATTAGTGGGATATTTATTACTATTTCTTCTAACTCTTGAATTGGAGCATGGATAGGTCTGGAAATTAATCTATTATCATTTATTCCCCTAATATCTGATAATAGAAATATTTTCACAACAGAAGCTGCTCTTAAATACTTTTTAATTCAAGCTTTAGCTTCATCAGCTTTACTTTTTATTATTATTTTCAAGTCTATTATTGAAAGAATATTTTCATTGATCAACTCCTTCATAACAAGAATTATCATTGTAACCCCTCTATTAATAAAAAGAGGGGTAGCCCCCCTTCATTGATGATTTCCCAACGTTATAGAAGGATTAAATTGAAGAAATTGTTTTATTTTAATAACTATGCAAAAAATTGCACCTCTTATACTTATTTCATATTCAATATGTTTTAATCAACTTATAATATTTGTTATTATTTCATCAATTTTTGTAGGAACAATTGGAGGGTATAATCAGATTTCTCTTCGTAAAATTTTAACCTATTCATCTATTAATCATATAGGATGAATATTAACCGCTATACTTATTGGAGAAAATATGTGAATCTTATATTTTTTAATCTATTCATTGTTAAACCTAACAGTTATTTCCTTTATTGCACCTCAACAAATTTCATTTGTAAATCAAACTTTATTAATTAATACAGAAAGAAAATATATTAAACTATTAATATATTCTTCTCTTCTTTCCCTAGGAGGACTCCCCCCCTTTTTAGGATTTTTACCTAAATGAATAATTATTCAATATATGGTTATTAATTGATCATTAATAACAATTTCAATTATGGTAATTATATCATTAGTAACTTTATATTATTATCTTCGAATCTCTTATTCTTCATTTATTATTTTAAGTTCAGAATCAAATTGAATTTTAACAAATATAGAAAATAAATTTAATCCAGTATTTGCAATTATTATATCATCATTATCCATATCAGGACTAATAATTTGCTCTATTTTTATTTATATACTTTAAAATTAAACTCTTTAGTTAAAAACTTTTATCTTTACAAAGCTAAGAATAGAGAATATAATTCTTTAAGTCTTAGTAGATTTTTCCTCTACCTCTATAGAATTGCATTCTATTATCACTGATTGAATATAAGACTAATATCTAGCAGAAAAGTTATTAAATTTCTTGAAAGATTTATAATCTTTCATTACTATTTTCAGTCATTCCACTATATAGATTAAAACAATGATTATTTTCAACACATAAAGATATTGAAATTTTATATTTTATTTTTGGGGCGTGGGCAGGAATAGTAGGTACATTTTAAAATATTTATATTCATGCTGAGTTGAATCAACCAGGATCTTTAATTGGAGATGATCAAATTTATAATGTAATTGCTAAAATAAATATTTCTATTATAATTTTCTTTATAGTTTTATACCAATTTTAATTGGAGAATTTTGGAAACTGGTTAACTTCTTTAATATTAGAAATTCTTGATATAATATTCTTCTCGAGTATAATAACATAGGATTTTGATTCTTAACTATCCATATTCAATATTTTTACAAGAAAGATATATTGAAAAAGAGATTAAAATAGATTAAAATTAATTTTTCTTATAAAAAGAATTAGAAATAACTGAAGAATCAATTGATCTAACTACATTTTTATATTTTACAGATATATCTTCTCATTTTATTAGGTGTAATCTATTTGAATATATCATACCAAAATTTTCTTCGTAAAATTTTAACCTATTAATCATATAGGATGAATATTAACCGCTATACTTATTGGAGAAAATATGTGAATCTTATATTTTTTAATCTATTCATTGTTAAACCTAACAGTTATTTCCTTTATTGCACCTCAACAAATTTCATTTGTAAATCAAACTTTATTAATTAATACAGAAAGAAAATATATTAAACTATTAATATATTCTTCTCTTCTTTCCCTAGGAGGACTCCCCCCCCTTTTTAGGATTTTTACCTAAATGAATAATTATTCAATATATGGTTATTAATTGATCATTAATAACAATTTCAATTATGGTAATTATATCATTAGTAACTTTATATTATTATCTTCGAATCTCTTATTCTTCATTTATTATTTTAAGTTCAGAATCAAATTGAATTTTAACAAATATAGAAAATAAATTTAATCCAGTATTTGCAATTATTATATCATCATTATCCATATCAGGACTAATAATTTGCTCTATTTTTATTTATATACTTTAAAAATAAAGACTTTAAGTTAAAAAAACTTTTATCCTTCAAAGCTAAGAATAGAGAAATATAATTCTTTAAGTCTTAATATTTTTCTTCTACTCTATAGAGTTACATTCTATTATCACTGGTTGAATATAGAACTAATTTAGCTTAAAATTTAGTAGAAGAGTTTTAACTCCTTAAAAGATTTACAATCTTTCACCTATTATTCTCAGTCATTCTACTATATAAATTGAAACGATGATTATTTTCAACAAATCACAAGGACATTGGGACTTTATATTTTATTTTTGGGGCGTGGGCAGGAATAGTAGGTACATCTTTAAGAATACTTATTCGTGCTGAGTTGAATCAACCAGGATCTTTAATTGGAGATGATCAAATTTATAATGTAATTGTTACAGCACATGCTTTTATTATAATTTTCTTTATAGTTATACCAATTTTAATTGGAGGATTTGGAAACTGGTTAGTTCCTTTAATATTAGGAGCTCCTGATATAGCATTTCCCCGAATAAATAATATAAGATTTTGACTCTTACCTCCATCATTATCACTTCTTCTAACAAGAAGAATAATTGAAAGAGGAGCTGGAACAGGTTGAACAGTATATCCACCTCTTGCAAGAAGAATTGCTCATGCCGGAGCATCAGTTGATCTAGCTATTTTTTCATTACATCTTGCAGGAGTATCTTCTATTTTAGGTGCAGTCAACTTTATTTCCACAATTATTAATATAAAACCAATTACAATAAAACCAGAACAAATTCCACTATTTGTTTGAGCAGTAGGAATTACTGCACTTCTATTATTACTCTCATTACCCGTTCTTGCAGGTGCAATTACGATACTATTAACAGATCGAAATTTAAATACCTCCTTCTTTGATCCTGCTGGAGGAGGAGATCCAATCTTATATCAACATTTATTTTGATTTTTTGGACATCCAGAAGTTTATATTCTCATTTTACCAGGTTTTGGTATAATTTCTCATATCATTTGTCATGAAAGAGGAAAGAAAGAAGCATTCGGAAATCTAGGAATAATTTTTGCTATATTAGCAATTGGTTTATTAGGATTTGTTGTTTGAGCTCATCATATATTTACTGTAGGTATAGATGTTGATACTCGAGCATATTTCACTTCAGCCACAATAATTATTGCTGTACCTACAGGAATTAAAATCTTTAGTTGATTATCAACAGTTTATGGATCTCAACTTACATATAGAGCTCCTTGTTTATGATCTTTAGGCTTTGTATTTTTATTTACTATTGGAGGTTTAACAGGTGTGGTCTTAGCTAATTCATCTATTGATATTATTCTTCATGATACTTATTATGTAGTAGCTCATTTTCATTATGTACTTTCTATAGGAGCAGTATTTGCAATTATAGCAGGATTTATTCAATGATATCCCCTTTTTACAGGACTATCTATAAATCCTAAATGATTAAAAATTCAGTTCATTATTATGTTTTTAGGAGTAAATTTAACCTTTTTTCCTCAACACTTTTTAGGATTAGCAGGAATACCTCGACGATATTCAGATTATCCTGATGCTTATACAACATGAAATGTTGTATCATCAATTGGATCAATAATTTCATTTGTAAGAGTTATAATATTTATCTTCATTATATGAGAAAGAATATCAACCAATCGACAACTTTTATTTTCCACACAAACAAGTAATTCAATTGAGTGGTTCCAAAAATTTCCTCCAGCAGAACACAGATATTCAGAACTTCCTACTATTACTTATTAATTTCTAATATGGCAGACTAGTGCAATGGATTTAAGCTCCATAAATAAAGATAATATTTCTTTTTTTAGAAATAAATGACAACATGAGCCAATATAAATCTTCAAGATAGAGCATCCCCCATTATAGAGCAACTTATTTATTTTCATGATCATGCTCTTATAATTATTCTCATAATTCTTATAGTAGTAACTTACATAATATTAATACTAATTTTTAATAATTTTACTAATCGATTTCTACTAGAAGGGCAACTAATTGAAGTTGTATGAACCATTGTACCAGCAATCATTTTAATCTTCATTGCTATTCCCTCTTTACAACTACTATATTTAATAGATGAAATTAATAATCCATCTATTACACTGAAAACTATTGGACATCAATGATATTGAAGATATGAATATTCAGATTTCTTAAAAGTTGAATTTGATTCATATATAATTCCTCAAAATGATATAGATAATAATAAATTTCGTTTATTAGATGTTGATAATCGAGCTAGACTACCTCTAAATACATTTATTCGAATTATTATTACAGCCTCTGATGTATTACATTCATGAACCATCCCCAGTCTAGGGATTAAAGCTGATGCTACACCTGGTCGATTAAATCAATCTAGATTTCTCATTAATCGACCAGGTGTATTCTATGGTCAATGTTCAGAAATTTGTGGAGCCAACCATAGTTTTATACCAATTGTTATCGAAAGAATTTATATAAGTAGTTTTATTAACTGAATTTATAATATAAGTGAATCATTAGATGACTGAAAGCAGGTAGTGGTCTCTTAAACCAAAAAATAGTAATATAGCAATTACTTCTAATGAGAAGATTTAGTTAATTAATAACATTAGATTGTCAAACTAAAATTATCTTCAAGATATTCTTCTATACCACAAATAATACCTCTTAGATGAACATCACTTTATATATTCTTTATTTTGATTTTTTTTATGTTTTCATTTATTAATTATTATTCATTTATTCCCTTACCTAAATCCAAGAAAATAATTCCATGTTCTAAAAGAATAAACTGAAAATGATAACTAATTTATTTTCAGTTTTTGATCCTTCAACATCATTTTTTAATATTTCATTAAATTGATTAAGAACAATTCTAGGATTATTATTAATTCCGAGATCAATTTGACTAATTCCTTCACGTCACTATTTTTTATGAAATATGATCCTTTTATCTCTCCATAAAGAATTTAAAATATTAATTGGATATAAAAGAATTCTTAAAGGAAGATCATTCATTTTTATTACATTATTTTCATTAATTATATTTAATAATTTTCTAGGATTATTTCCATATGTATTTACTAGAACTAGTCATCTCTCAATAACACTTTCACTTGCATTCCCATTATGATTAAGATTTTTAATCTTTGGATGAATTAATAATTCACAACATATATTTGCTCATTTAGTTCCTCAGGGAACTCCCCCAATTTTAATACCTTTTATAGTATGTATTGAAACAATTAGTAATTTGATTCGACCTGGTACTCTAGCTGTTCGATTAGCAGCAAATATAATTGCAGGTCATCTTTTATTAACTTTATTAGGAAATACAGGACCTTCTCTGTCAATTTATATATTAAATTTACTAATTATTACACAAATTGCTCTTCTAATTCTTGAATCAGCTGTAGCAATTATTCAATCTTATGTATTTGCAGTTTTAAGTACTTTATATTCTAGAGAAGTAAATTAATGTCAATACATAGAAATCATCCGTTTCATTTAGTAGATAAAAGTCCTTGACCTTTAACAGGAGCAATTGGTGCATTAATTACAATAATAGGATTAATTAAGTGATTTCATCTATATAATCATCAATTAATTCTTATTGGAATTATAATTATAATTTTAACTATAATTCAATGATGACGAGATATTATTCGAGAAGGAACATATCAAGGCTTACACACCAAATTTGTAACAAAAGGGTTACGTTGAGGAATAATTCTATTTATTATTTCAGAAGTATTCTTCTTTATTTCATTTTTCTGAGCTTTTTTTCATAGAAGACTTTCACCTACTATCGAAATTGGATCTTATTGACCTCCAATAGGAATTCAACCTTTTAATCCTCTTCAAATTCCCCTTTTAAATACAACCATTCTCCTTTCATCAGGAATTACAGTAACATGAGCTCATCATGGTTTACTTGAAAATAATTTTAATCAAGCACTTCAAAGCCTATTTTTAACAATTATCTTAGGAATTTATTTTACAACACTTCAAGCATATGAATATTTTGAAGCATCTTTCTCTATTGCTGATTCAATTTATGGATCAACATTTTTTATAGCTACAGGTTTTCATGGGTTACACGTCATCATTGGTACAACTTTTTTATTAACTTGTTTTTTACGACATTTACTTCTTCACTTCTCCTCTAATCATCATTTTGGATTTGAAGCAGCAGCCTGATATTGACACTTTGTAGACGTAGTTTGACTATTCTTATATATTTCAATTTATTGATGAGGAAGTTAATTATTTATTTAATATATTAGTATATTTGACTTCCAATCAAAAAGTTTGTTCAAGACAAAATAAATAATTATTTTTATAACTTTAATAACTATATTTATTATTGTTTTAGCAAGAATTATTATAATTTTAGCTTCTATCTTATCAAAAAAAAATATTGAAGATCGAGAAAAAAGATCTCCTTTTGAATGTGGATTTGATCCTAAAAGATCTCCTCGAATACCTTTCTCCTTACGATTCTTTTTAATTGCAGTAATTTTTTTAATCTTTGATGTTGAAATTGCTCTTCTTCTACCAATAACTATTATTATATTAATATCTAATATTAAAATATGAATAATTGTTAGTTTAATCTTCTTAATTATTCTTCTACTTGGACTTTATCATGAATGAAATCAAGGTTCTCTCGAATGAGCTTCATAAATAACAGGATAGTAGTTAATAATAACATTTGAATTGCACACAAAAAGTATTGAAATTTCAATCTATCTTGAATATGAAGCAATAAATGCAATTAGTTTCGACCTAATTATATTGATATTAAATTATCCTTATTCTAAATTTAACTGAAACCAAAATAGAGGTATATTACTGTTAATAATATTATTGAATAATAATTCCAGTTAAGGAAATATGTTGAACAAGTGAAAGCTGCTAACTTATTACTCTAACGGTTTAAATCCGTTTATATTTCTATATTTATATAGTTTAAAAAAACATTACATTTTCAATGTAAAATTATTATATAAAATAATTATAAACTATTCAAAGACTATAAAGTCATCTTAGTATCTTCACTACTATACTTTTAAACTTAAGTTATTTAAATTAATTCTATTAATAAAATAATATAAATATAACTACAATTATTCACATAACAAAAAATATTAAAAATATTTTAAGATTATTAAATTGTCATCACTGATTAATCCTTCTAGAAATCATAAATATATTATAAAAGCCTTGTCCACCAAAATATTCATTTCAACCCATATCAAAAGACTTTATTGAAACATAACCCATTACTATAGGTTTTATAGACACACCATAAGTTGATAAATATGGTATATATCATATTGAACCCAAAAATCTTGACAAATTCTTTATCTTTAAAGATAATAATTTATTTAAATCTATCTTAAATAGATTATATCCTATTCATCCACCAATAAATATAACTATTATAACTAATATCCTTAAAAAAAAAGGTAAAAAAATGCAAGAAGGTGTTGGAAAAATAATTCATCTCAAAATAGATCCACCTAAAATCACTATAAATAATAATACAAGTATTCCAATCAACATATTTATATCCTCTTCTGCTACATTATAAAAAACTCCTAAATTAAAATCTCCACATATAGTATAAAAAAACAAACGAAAAGAATAACATACCGTAAGACTAGTTGAAAAATAAAACAAGAAAAATCCACATATATTTATATAACCAAAAGAAGCCATTTCCAAAATTAAATCTTTTGAATAAAACCCTGCAAGAAAAGGTATTCCACATAAAGCAAAATTTGAAATTATTAAACATGATGAAGTTAGAGGTATTTGAAAAGATAAATTACCCATTATACGAATATCTTGAAAATCCCTTATTGAATGAATAATTATCCCAGCACATATAAATAACTGAGCTTTAAATAAAGCATGAGTTAACAAATGAAAAAAAGCTAATTTAACAAATCCTAAAGATAAAATTCTTAATATTAATCCCAACTGTCTTAAAGTTGATAAAGCGATAATTTTTTTTAAGTCAAATTCAAAATTTGCCCCAATTCCCGATATAAATATTGTTAATCTAGAAATTAATAATAAAAAAGTATTTAAAGTAATTCTAAAAGAAGGACTAAAACGAATTAATAAATATACACCAGCAGTAACCAAAGTTGATGAATGAACCAAAGCCGATACCGGTGTTGGAGCAGCTATAGCTGCAGGAAGTCAAGAAGAAAAAGGAATCTGAGCTCTTTTAGTTATAGCTGCCAAAACTACTATAAAAGTAATTATAGTTAATTCAAATCTACTATTTATACAATCTAAATAATAAATATAATTTCATCTTCCAAAATTTAATATTCAAGCAATTACTATTAACAATGCTACATCACCAACCCGATTTGATAAAGCAGTCAATATCCCAGCATTATAAGACCTTACATTCTGGTAATAAATTACTAAACAATATGAAACTAGACCTAAGCCATCCCAACCTAATAAAATTCTAATTATATTAGGTCTAATAATTAAAAATATTATTGATATAACAAATAATAAAATTAAATAAATAAAACGATTTATATTATAATCTTCATATATATAATAATCTCTATATAAAATTACCAAAGAAGAAATAAAAAAAACAAATCTTATAAATAATAAGGATATCCAATCAAACAATAAAGTTATAACTACACAACTTGAATTAATTGTAATAACCTCTCACTCAATAAAATAAATTAAATCATTTATAATAAAATAAAATCCTAAAAAAAAAAGAAGTAATCTCAACAAAAAAAAAAAAAAAAAACTAATATAACCAATTGTTATAAATTTCATTACCTAAGGTAATCTATATAAATTACATTTTCGATCCCACAAATCAACATTTTAATAAACTACTCAAGTTTTAAAGTCAAATAATTAATAAATCACTTTTAAGAATTAAAAAATTTAAAGGTAATCAATGAAGAAATAATAAAACAAATTCACGAACGTAACCTAATGAACAACTAAATATTCCAGAATAAATTTGACCATGTTGTCCATAAGAATACATATATAATGTATAAACAGCTCTAAAAAATGATAGAAAAATTAAAATTATTATTGTTAATAAAGATCATCTAATTATTCTATTCAATAAAACAATTTCACCCAATAAATTAATTGATGGAGGTGCCGCCATATTACAAGAACTTAATAAAAATCATCATAAAGTCAAACTAGGCATAAAATTTATTAAACCCTTATTAATTAATAATCTGCGTCTTCCTAATCGCTCATAAGTAATATTAGCTAAACAAAATAATCCAGATGAACATAAACCGTGAGCAATCATTATTATATATGAACCATAATAACCCCAATAAAATAAAGTTATTAATCCCCCAATTACAATTCCCATATGAGCTACTGAAGAATAAGCAATTAATGATTTTAAATCAGTTTGACGTATACAAATTAAACTAACTAAAATTCCACCAATTAATCTAATTGAAAGTCAAATATAATTTAACTTAACACCAATTTTAAGTAAAATTAAGTAAACTCGTAATAATCCGTATCCACCCAATTTTAATAAAATTCCAGCTAAAATTATTGAACCACTTACTGGAGCCTCCACATGAGCCTTAGGCAACCATAAATGTAATATAAATATTGGTATTTTTACCAAAAATGCTAAAATTATTCTAATATATATAAATTCATTTATATCATAAAAAGTTTTTAATAAAGAAAATCTTAAATTATTTATTTCATATAAATAAATAATTGATACTAATAATGGTAAAGAAGCCAGTAAAGTATAAAATAATAAATAAATTCCTGCTTGTAAACGTTCAGGTTGATATCCCCAACCCAAAATTAAAAATAGGGTTGGAATTAATCTTCTCTCAAAAAACAGATAAAACGAAAACAATCTCAAACTTCTAAAAGAACAAATTAATATTAGTAACAATATAATTACTATAAAAGAAAATCCTCCCTCAAAATAACCACTCTTATAAATTGATTCTCTAGCTATAATTATCAATATTCTAATTCAAACACTTAATAAAATTAAACCGTATGAAATATAATCAAAACCAAATAAATAACTTAAATTTCTTCAACAAAAATAATAAGGAATCTCATATATAAACATAAAAGAAAGAAGAAATATTATTGAATGAATAATTCATCAAAAATTCCTCCTTAAACATAAAAGGATTATAAAAATTAAAAAAAAAATAAATTTTAACATTGAAGTATTCTATAAATATTAAAAAAATCTCTTCCATATCTACGAATTATAGAAACTAAAATTGATAAACCCAAAGCGCCTTCACAAACAGTAAAGGTTAAAAAAATTATTATAAAAAATAATTCAAAATTAAACTCACTTAGATATATAAACATGATTATATATAAAATAAGAATAATAAATTCTAAACTTAATAATATAGTCAATAAATGTTTTCGATTAGAAGAAAATATTCAAATTCCACAAAAAAAACTTATAGAAAAATATAAAATCATTAATAGTTTTAATAATTTAATATTAAAATATTGGTTTTGTAAACCAAAAATAAGTTAAGCTTTTAAAACTTCAGAGAAAAGTTAATACTTTTCATTAATTTCCAAAATTAATATTTTATTAATTTTAAACTACTCTCTGAAATAAAATTTATTTTTTTAATAATAAGATCATTATTAAGAATTTCATTTACACAAATAGATCACCCATTAGCAATAGGATTAATATTACTCATTCAAACCATTTTAATCTCAATAATTACAGGTTTAATTACTCAAACATTCTGATTTTCATATACCCTATTCCTAATCTTTCTAGGGGGAATATTAGTTTTATTTATTTATATTACAAGATTGGCGTCCAATGAAATATTTAAATTATCTAATAAATTATTATTATTTATAATAATTATTATACCAATTATTTACTCAATTCTAAAACAAGATTTTTCTTCTCTTTCTAACCAAGAAACCTATAATTTTGTTATTTTATATAATATAACTACATTACCACTACTTAAATTATATAATCAACCAACTGGAATATTAACTATTCTAATAGTTTTATATTTATTATTAACACTCATCGTAGTAGTAAAAATTACTAATATTTTTAAAGGACCTCTACGACAAATTAATTAACCAATGAATAAATCTATTTGAACAATTCATCCCCTACTAAAAATTATTAACAACGCATTAATTGATTTACCTTCACCATCAAACATTAATAGATGATGAAATTTTGGCTCCATACTAGGATTATGCTTAATAATTCAAACAATTACAGGCATTTTTCTAGCTATACATTATTGTCCTAATATTGAACTAGCATTTTTTAGTGTTAATCATATTTATCGAGATGTAAATTATGGATGATTTTTACGAACACTCCACGCAAATGGAGCTTCAATATTCTTCATTTGCATTTATATACACGTAGGACGAGGGATATACTATGGATCCTACAAATTTATTCAAACCTGAAGAATTGGAGTTCTAATTCTATTCTTAACTATAGCTACAGCCTTTATAGGTTACGTATTACCCTGAGGACAAATATCATTTTGAGGAGCCACAGTAATTACAAATTTATTGTCAGCAATACCTTATATTGGAATTGAATTAGTTCAATGAATTTGAGGAGGATTTGCTGTTGATAACGCCACATTAAATCGATTCTTTACATTTCATTTTCTTTTACCATTTATTATTATAGCTATAGTAATAATTCATCTACTTTTCCTTCATCAAACTGGCTCAAATAACCCTATCGGAATAAATAGAAATATTGATAAAATTCCCTTCCATCCTTATTTTTCTATTAAAGATATCCTCGGTTTCATTATTTTAATGTTATTATTAACAATTTTAACTCTAAGAAATCCATATATATTAGGAGATCCAGATAATTTTATACCCGCTAATCCTCTTGTTACACCAATTCATATTCAACCAGAATGATATTTTCTTTTTGCATATGCAATTCTCCGATCTATTCCTAATAAACTAGGAGGAGTAATTGCTTTAATCTTATCAATTGCTATCCTATTTATTTTACCCACTTTTAAATCAAATTTTCAAGGAATTCAATTTTATCCTATTAATCAAATAATATTCTGAACTATAATTAATACAGTAATTTTATTAACTTGAATTGGTGCTCGACCAGTTGAAGACCCATATATTATTATTGGACAAATCTTAACAATTATTTATTTTATATTTTATATAATTATTCCAATTTTAACAAAACTATGAGATAATTTTATTAAATAGTTATTTATCCTAAAGAGGATTTATGTTTTGAAAACATAAATTTAAAGGTTTAAATCCTTTATTAACTTTAATAATTCTACTTAATTCCTTACACTAAAATATATAAGATAATAAAAAAATTTTAAATCCAAGAAAAAAAAGAAGAAAATTTAAAGAAAAAGGTAAAAAACTTTTCCAAGCCAAATACATTAACTTATCATAACGAAATCGAGGATAAGTTCCTCGAATTCAAACAAATATAAAAGAAATAAAGCTTAATTTAACAAAAAACAAAAATGAATTTAAGTCACTACCTAAATAAAGAATACAAATTAACATTCTTATAAATAAAATTCTTGAATATTCAGCTAAAAAAATTAGAGCAAATCCTCCTCTTCTATATTCAATATTAAAACCAGATACTAATTCAGATTCCCCTTCCGCAAAATCAAACGGAGTCCGATTAGTTTCAGCCAAACAAGAAATAAATCAAATTAATGCAAGAGGTATAGTTATATAAATTATTCATAAATAATTTTGAAAGTAATAAAAACTTATTAAATCATAATTACCTACTAAAAATACAAAAGATAATAAAATTAAAGCCAGTCTAACCTCATAAGAAATTGTCTGAGCTACTGCTCGTAAACCCCCTAACAAAGAATAATTAGAATTGGAAGACCAACCAGCAATTATAATAGTATAAACACCCAAACTAGTACATCTTAAAAAAAATAATAAACCAAGTTCAAAAGAAAATAATCCTCTTAAATAAGGGCTAATTATTCAAACAAGTAAAGAAAGAAATAAACTAAAAATAGGAGCAAAATAATAAGAAATATAATTAGATATTAAAGGAAAAGTCTGTTCCTTAGAAAATAACTTAATAGCATCTCTAAAAGGTTGCAAAACACCAATAAAACCAACTTTATTGGGACCTTTACGAATATGGATATACCCTAATAACCTACGTTCTAATAAGGTTAAAAATGCTACACCCACTATTACACATATTAATAAAATTAAACTCACAATAAAAATAATAATAATTTCCAATACTATTTGTAATTAAAAATTACATTTATAGATTCTAAATCTAATACACTTTTCTGTCAAAATAGCTTTAATTAATTTTACTCAATAAACAAAAATTATTTTTAATATTTGGTCCTTTCGTACTAAAACATTAAAACTATTAATAGATAGAAACCAACCTGGCTCACGCCGGTTTGAACTCAGATCATGTAAGAATTCAAAGGTCGAACAGACCTAAAATTTAAGCCTCTACACCCAATAATTTATCTTAATCCAACATCGAGGTCGCAACCCTTATTTGTTGATAAGAACTCTCAAAAAAGATTACGCTGTTATCCCTAAGGTAATTTAATCTTATAATCATTAATAATGGATCAAAAACTTATTAATCAATATATAAATAATAAAAAAGAGTTTTTTATATCTTTTCATCACCCCAATTAAATAATTTTAATCAACTCTTTATAATTATCAAAAATTAAAAAAAAATTATATTAAATATTAAACTCTATAGGGTCTTCTTGTCCCAAAAAAAAATTTGAGCTTTTTAACACAATAATTAAATTTTAATTAATAAATTTAAGAAAGATGTTATCTCGTCCAACCATTCATTCCAGCCTACAATTAAAAGACTAATGATTATGCTACCTTTGCACGGTCAATATACCGCGGCTATTAAATAAAATCATTGAGCAGGTTATACCTCTTATTTTATCAAGAGAAGATGTTTTTGTTAAACAGGCGAATAACTCTTTTATTTATTTTTTTTTGCCTAATTCCTCAAATCTATTTTAAACAAAAAATCATTAAATAAATATAATTATACTAATTTAATCATAATTAAAATTAATAAAAGTTAATTAAAAATCTTTGGTATAGATTTAAGAAAAAAAAAATTAACTAAAAAACAAATAAAATTTTAATATACTTACAGTGATAATTATTATAAAATCCACATAATCTTCAATCATTATCTTCCATAAAATTTTGAAATAGAGCTTATCCCCCAATTCATTTATTTCAATCTAAAATTAAATTTTTAAATAAAAATATTAAAGACAAAATATAAATTTAATTTATTTCCCAAAAAACTAGATATCCTTATTAACGAATAACATTTCATTACTAATTTATTGTTATTAATATTTATATAACAATAACTAAAACAATAAATTAACCCTAATAAAATCGAGATTAATAAAATATATAAAAAATAATTAATTAATCCTGATACACAAGGTACAATAAATAAAATCAACTTTATTTATAATAATTTTAAATATTTCATCTAACCTTCACAGTAAAATTTATATATTACTAAAAACAATTACATCACTAAAAAATACAATAACAAAAAAAAATATTTTTTTTATAATTATACTATATATAAACAAATAGTAAGCTTTATATAGATCAAATTATGCTGAATTGAACAGCACCTTTTTCAATGTAAATGAAATCTTTTCCTAAAATATAATTTGATCAATCTAGCTACACCTTCCGGTACACCTACTTTGTTACGACTTATCTCATTTTATTAACGAGAGTGACGGGCGATGTGTACACATTCTAGAGCTATATCACAAAAATAATTCTTATTATTAATTACTATTAAATCCTCCTTCATAAAATATTTACAAAAATTAATCCATTTTACTTTATAAATATTGTAATCCATCTTACACTTAATTATTAACCGCACCTTGACCTGAAATTTAATTAAATAAAATTAAAAGAAAATTTTACTCTAAAAAGATATTCAATAAACGGCGATATACATATTAAATTAAATTAAGTAAGGTTCAACGCGGATTATCGATAAAGAGACAGATTCCTCTAAATAGACTAAAATACCGCCAAATTCTCTAAGTTTTAAGACCCTATCTATTACTACTTAAGTTTAAAACAAATTTAATTTTAAAATAATAGGGTATCTAATCCTAGTCTAAATAATTTAAATTTTATAGCCTCATTTTTTCCCTCTCTTTCACTTTACTTAACCCAAAATAAAAATTTAAATTTCACCTAAAAATAAATAATATAGATTAATTTAACTAATTAACTAAAATAACTAAATATACTTACTTACATTTGATGTATAACCGCGATTGCTGGCACATATTTAATCAATATTTTATAAAAATAACTAAATCAAAATTTCTTTTATAAACTAAAATTTATTACTACACTTTTATCCTTTAATACCTCCTTAAGAAATACAAATTTATACCAAACCTTATATATAAAATTAAATTAAAATAAGTAATTAAGCAAGAATAAAACTTCCTTGTCGAATATAATAAAATAGTTTATGGTATAAATATATAATTATTGAATAATTCATTAATTTTTATACGTATATATATATTGGTAACCCTTCTATACTTATTAAAATTAAGTCCTTTAATAATAATAATTCCCCTGTATAATTAAATTTTAAATTAAAATTTTTTTATATATTATTTTATTAATAATTATAACCTAATAGCTTAATAAATTTTAATCCCCTAATATTAAAATTATATATGAATATAATAAAATAGTTTATGGTATAAATATATAATTATTGAATAATTCATTAATTTTTATACGTATATATATATTGGTAACCCTTCTATACTTATTAAAATTAAGTCCTTTAATAATAATAATTCCCCTGTATAATTAAATTTTAAATTAAAATTTTTTTATATATTATTTTTATTAATAATTATAACCTAATAGCTTAATAAATTTTAATCCCCTAATATTAAAATTATATATGAATATAATAAAATAGTTTATGGTATAAATATATAATTATTGAATAATTCATTAATTTTTATACGTATATATATATATTGGTAACCCTTCTATACTTATTAAAATTAAGTCCTTTAATAATAATAATTCTCCTGTATAATTAAATTTTAAATTAAAATTTTTTTATATATTATTTTATTAATAATTATAACCTAATAGCTTAATAAATTTTAATCCCCTAATATTGAATTATTTATTTAATAGTAATAAAATGCTATTAAATAAAATTAAAGTTTTATTTAATCATTAAATTATTTTTTAAATAAATTTATTTAATAATTATTTTACTTATTTAATATAATATTAATTTAAATTAAAGATTATTTTCCAATAATAATTATTACTATTCCATTGCTTATAATATCTATTTTATATAAAATATTTAATTTAATACGTAAAGATAATAAAATATGATACATATTATATAAAGACAATATGTCACATTAGTTCCTATATTTAATATATTAATATATAAGTAATATATATATAAATATAAGAGGTTTATATTATATATAGATATTTCATTATAAAAATACCTTAATCTTTTAAGATCATATAAGATTTCAATATTTAAATAAGGCAAATAACTTAAAATAGTTACTATTGATATATAAATACTGCTCCTCTTAGACTAATAAGTTATTATATATATGGAGATGTCTATATATATATAATATATTATTGTAAAAGAGAAAAAAATTCAAAAAAAACCGCGAAAAACCGCGAAAAACCGCGAAAAATCGCGAAAAATCGCGAAAAATCGCGAAAAATCGCGAAAAATCGAAGATTTTCAAAAAAAAAAAATATTGTCACCACCAAAACAAAATCTTGAAAATTATATCAATTACGATTAATAATTAATATTTAAAACAATTTCATCAATAATTCTTATTTTAACCTTAAATATTTTATATTTTTCACTATTATAAAAATAAATCAATTAAAAATTCTATTCATTACCCAACGTCGATAACTATGACATTAATTAAAAAAA